CGACCCTAATCGAAATGCATACATTTGTCTCATACATTATGGGGATGGCGAGAAAAGATATATTTTACACCCCAGAGGGGCTATAATTGGAGATACCATTGTTTCTGGTACAGAAGTCCCTATATCAATGGGAAATGCCCTACCTTTGAGTGCGGTTTGAACTATTGATTTACGTAATTGGAAGTAACCAATTAGGTTTACGATGAAACCTAGAAATCAATCACTGATCCAATTTGAGTACCTCTATGGGATAGACCTCAACAGAAAACTGTTGAGTAACGGCAGCAAGTGATTGAGTTCAGTAGTTCCTCATAGAAAATTATTGACTCTAGAGATATGGTAATATGGAGAAGACAAAATTGTTTGAAGCACGCACAGAACCGGAAGCGCCCCTTGTTTCAAAGAGAGGAGGACGGGTTATTCACATTTAATTTGATGGTCAGAGGCGAATTGAAAGCTAAGCAGTGGTAATTATAAAGATCCCCCCGGGGAAAAATAGAGATGTCTCCTACGTTACCCGTAATATGTGGAAGTATCGACGTAATTTCATAGAGTCATTCGGTCTGAATGCTACATGAAGAACATAAGCCAGATGATGGAACGGGGAGACCTAGGATGTAGAAGATCATACATGAGTGATTCGGCAGATTTGGATTCCTATATATCCACTCATGTGGTACTTCATCATACGATTCATATAAGATAAAGATCCATCTGTCTAGATATCATCATATACATCTAGAAAGCCGTATGCTTTGGAAGAAGCTTGTACAGTTTGGGAAGGGGTTTTTAAAAGAAGAATCTACTTCAACCGATATGCCCTTAGGCACGGCCATACATAACATAGAAATCACGCTTGGAAAGGGTGGACAATTAGCTAGAGCGGCGGGCGCTGTAGCGAAGCTGATCGCAAAAGAGGGTAAATCAGCCACATTAAGATTACCATCCGGGGAGGTCCGTTTGATATCCAAAAACTGCTTAGCAACAGTCGGACAAGTGGGTAATGTTGGGGTGAATCAACAAAGTTTGGGTAGAGCCGGATCGAAGTGTTGGATAGGTAAGCGTCCTGTAGTAAGAGGAGTAGTTATGAACCCTGTAGACCATCCCCATGGAGGTGGGGAAGGGAAAGCCCCAATTGGTAGAAAAAAACCCACAACTCCTTGGGGTTATCCTGCGCTTGGAAGAAGAAGTCGGAAAAGGAAAAAATATAGTGATAGTTTTATTCTTCGTCGCCGTAAATAGGAATATTGAAAATAGCATTTTTTTAATTTGAAATAATGTGATGGGCGAACGACGGGAATTGAACCCGCGCGTGGTGGATTCACAATCCACTGCCTTGATCCACTTGGCTACATCCGCCCCTTATCTAGCTAAAGGATTTTCTCTTTTTTCCATTCATCATTATTGTATTTATTCTTACCTTCATACTTAGATCGAGATATTCTATTGGACATAGAATGCCAATCTTTAAAATGTAAAAAAAGGAGTAATCAGCTGTGGCACGTTCACTAAAAAAAAACCCTTTTGTAGCTAATCATTTATCAAGAAAAATGGAAAAACTCAACATGAGGGAGGAGAAAGAAATAATAGTAACTTGGTCTCGGGCATCTACCATTATACCCAAAATGATTGGCCATACAATCGCTATTCATAATGGAAAGGAACATTTACCTATTTATATAACAGATCGTATGGTAGGTCACAAATTGGGAGAATTCGCGCCTACTCTGACTTTCGCGAGACATGCGAGAAACGATAATAAATCTCGTCGTTAATTTGGAAAAAAAATAGATACTTATCATTCATTGGCGGGAGATAACCTTATGATAAAGAAAAAGAACTCAAATTCGAGTGGAGAAGTAAAAGTTTTAGCTCAACATATATGTATGTCTGTTTTCAAAGCACAAAGAGTAATTGATCAGATTCGCGGGCGTTCTTATGAGGAAACACTTATGATATTGGAACTTATGCCTTATCGAGCATCTTATCCCATTTTTAAATTGGTTTATTCCGCAGCAGCAAACGCTAGCCATAATATGGGTTTGAACGAAACCGATTTATTCATTAGTAAAGCCGAAGTCAATGGAGGGCCTTTTGTGAAAAAATTAAGGCCTAGAGCTCGAGGACGTAGTTATCCGATAAAAAGACCCACTTGTCATATAACAATTGTATTAAAAGATAAATCAAAATTATCTTTCGATGAATTTAAGATTTAGATTCCTATTTAGAAAAAAATAGATGAAAAGATAATATACTAAAAAATATGGGACAAAAAATAAATCCGCTTGGTTTCAGACTTGGTACAACCCAAAATCATCATTCCTTTTGGTTCGCACAACCAAAAAATTTTTCTGTAGGTCTACAAGAAGATGCGAAAATACGGAATTGTATCAAGAACTATGTACAAAAAAATAAGAGAATATCCTCAGGTTTCGAAGGAATTGGAATTGCGCGTATAGAAATTCAAAAAAGGATTGATTTAATCCAGGTCATAATACATATTGGATTCCCAAATTTATTAATAGAGGGCCGAACACGAGGAATCGAAGAATTACAGATGAATGTACAAAAAGAATTTCGTTCTGTGAACCGAAGAATCAACATTGCTATCACACGAATAGAAAAACCTTATGGAGACCCCAATATTCTTGCAGAATATATGGCTTCTCAATTAAGAAATAGAGTTTCGTTTCGAAAAGCAATGAAAAGAGCTATTGAATTAACTGAACAAACAGATACAAAAGGAATTCAAATACAAATTGCAGGACGTATTGACGGAAAAGAAATTGCACGTGTCGAATGGATCAGAGAAGGTAGAGTTCCTCTACAAACAATTCGCGCTAAAATTGATCATTGTTCCTATACAATTCGAACTATCCACGGAGTACTAGGCCTCAAAATTTGGATATTTGTGGATGAAGAATAATAGACCTTTATTTATCTTGTCATTCTATCCAGTAATATAGTGGTATATAGAACAAAAAACTAGAAACTTTTTATATTTTTCTGTTAAATCAAACAAAAAGAAACAATTCTAATTCTATAAGGTTGAATAAAAAAGAAATTAACCAATTTTTTATATAATTGCTATGCTTAGTGTGTGACTCGTTAGTTTTTTCTTTAGAGTTTTTAGTAGGATCAAAAAAAGACTGACCCCTAGTATTAACTCAATAACTACAACTACTATATAAAAATAAATTAAAAACTAATAACTAACTTATTGCTTCATATTGTCGAGATCCCAAAAACAGTCACTATATGACTGGATCAATCATATAATTGTAACAACTGAAATTGTTCCATAACAAACAAATCCGATTGTGGATTTGAAATAAAAAAAAAAAGAAAGGGATGCGGATAAATGGAAAGGTGATAGAAAGAGAGAACAAAAATATCAATGATATATAATTCCAATATGTATGGTCTATGAATTACCTCATATAAATAAAAGGCAGTGTAATAAAGCATTAATTTCATATTGTTTTAATATTGTTTAATATTGTATCGATTGATATATAAATAATAAATGATATATAAATAATAAAGAGCTTCGGGTTAATAGAAACTGAGGAGATTGACTCGGGAACCAATTTTGTTGAGAGCTCCATTGCAGAGTTCGGGCCTAATCATTAATGGAGAAGCTATAGGAACGACGAAACCTGTGACTATATAGGATTCTATTTAAAAGAATCCAAATGATTGAGCAGGCAGGATGGCGGAATGAACCAAGAACAAATTTTTTTACTTTGAGAGGTCGTGGATTGATCCTACGAATAAAGCAGGAAAAGGAAAGAGTCGATATTCGCCCGCGAAACCCTTATTTCTTATTTATTGGATTCCAATATTGTCTTGAATTTACTAAAAGAAAAGTAAAAAAAAAAATAAGAATACGGTATAAAAAAGAAACATTATCTATATCTATAAATAGACAAATCTAACTGTATATACAGCTTCTTATCTAATATTCTTATCTAATAAATGAAATATAATATCAATAAATCCCATTACTTAGTTTAATGTATTAGTCATTAAATACATGTGCATCTGTAATATTATCGAATCCTTTCATTCGTGAGGAGCTGGATGAGAAGAAACTCTCATGTCCGGTTCTGTAGTAGAGGTGGGAAAAAACCATCAACTATAACCCCAAAAGAACCAGATTTCGTAAGCAACATAGAGGAAGAATGAAAGGAATATCTTGCCGGGGTAATCATATTTGTTTCGGCAGATATGCTCTTCAGGCACTTGAACCCGCTTGGATTACCGCTAGACAAATAGAAGCAGGACGAAGAGCAATGACACGATATGCACGTCGTGGTGGAAAAATATGGGTACGTGTTTTTCCCGATAAACCTATTACAGTAAGGCCCGCAGAAACACGTATGGGGTCGGGAAAGGGATCTCCCGAATATTGGGTATCTGTTGTTAAACCCGGTCGAATACTTTATGAAATGGGCGGAGTCTCAGAAACTGTAGCCAGAGCAGCAATTTCAATAGCTGCGTGCAAAATGCCTATAAAAACTCAATTTGTTATTTCAGGATAAGGATGTAGAACTAAATATAAAAAAAGGGATGAAAAAACAATCACGAGTTTCTTTATTTCTAGACAAATACTATTTCTTCTTTTTCCTCATTCTTTGCATTGAAATAATAAATTCAAATAAAAATGATATGATTCAACCTCAGACCCTTTTGAATGTAGCAGATAACAGTGGAGCTCGAGAATTAATGTGTATTCGAATCATAGGAGCTGGTAATCATAGATATGCTCATATTGGTGACGTTATTGTTGCTGTAATTAAGGAAGCAGTGCCCAATATGCCTCTAGAAAGATCAGAAGTAATAAGAGCTGTAATTGTACGTACATGTAAAGAACTCAAACGTGACAACGGTATGATAATACGATATGATGACAATGCAGCGGTTGTCATTGATCAAGAAGGAAATCCAAAAGGAACTCGAGTTTTTGGTGCGATTGCTCGGGAATTGAGACAGTTGAATTTTACTAAAATAGTTTCATTAGCTCCCGAGGTATTATAAAGACTCATAGTCATAGATCAAACTAGAATATTGTTCTAGTAGGATATCTGAAATAAACCCAATTAATAGATTGTGTCTCACGCATATACTTTTAATAATTTAATAATGAATTTCATAATAAATTTCAAATTTCATTCAATAATGAATACTTTGAATCAAATAAAAAAACATGTTGATTATATCAAAATTAGGAAGCACCAATAATTATAATTCGTCATGGGCAGAGACGCTATTGCTGATATAATAACTTCTATAAGAAATGCTGACATGAGTAAAAATGGAACGGTTCAAATAGTATCCACAAATATCACCGAAAACATTGTTAAAATACTCCTACGAGAGGGTTTTATTGAAAATGTTCGGAAACATCAGGAAAGTAATAAAAATTTCTTGGTTTCAACCTTGCGCCATAGAAGAACTAGGAAAGGAATATATAGAACTATTTTAAAACGTATCAGTCGACCCGGTCTACGAATTTATTCCAACTATAAAAAAATTCCTAAGATTTTAGGTGGGATGGGAATTGTAATTCTTTCCACTTCTCGAGGCATAATGACAGATCGAGAAGCTAGACTAGAAAAAATTGGAGGAGAAATTTTGTGTTATATATGGTGATCCTCCTCCGGTATCCTCATTTTCTCTCTAACTTCCTATTTGTGAAATAGAGAGGAAAGGTGAGTTATATAACTCTTCCTCCATTAGTTGATACTTCAAGGAGGTTGCCTGGAATGAAAAAAAAAAATGATTCATGAAGGTTTAATTACTGAATCATTTCCCAATGGTATGCTCTCCGAATTCGTTTATATAATGAAGATCTAATTCTAGGTTCTATTTCGGGGAGGATCCGACGCAGTTTGATACGAACACTGCCGGGGAATAGAATCAAAATCGAAATAAGGCAATATTATTCAACCAGGGGACGTATAATTTATAGACTTCGGAACAAAGATTCGAACGATTAGATAGATTCTTTTTGAAAACATCCCTTTCATCAAAGATACAATTTGAAGCAAAAAAAAAACAAGAGACTTATTTTCTTCCAAGGAATAGATTAAAAATTAAAGTAAGGAGTGAGAAATATGAAAATAAGGGCTTCCGTTCGTAAAATTTGTGAAAAATGTCGACTGATCCGTAGGCGCGGACGAATTATAGTGATTTGTTCCAATCCGAGACATAAACAGAGACAAGGATAATCTTTCTAAAGTTTCTCAAAGAGGAGTTATGTAAAAATAAAAGATTTGTTTTAACATGAAATGGATATCTCCGTATCTTTCTATATATTTCTGATTCATATTTATGAGATGATAAAATATGGCAAAACCTATACAAAGAATTGGTTCGCGTAGGAATGGGCGTATTAGTTTACGTAAGACTGAACGTAGAATACCAAAAGGAGTTATTCATGTTCAAGCCAGTTTCAACAATACCATTGTAACTGTTACAGATGTACGAGGTCGAGTGGTTTCTTGGGCCTCCGCCGGTACTTCTGGATTCAAAGGCACAAGAAGGGGAACACCCTATGCTGCGCAAGCAGCCGCTTTAGATGCTATTCGTACTGTAGTAGATCAGGGTATGCAACGAGCAGAAGTTATGATAAAAGGTCCCGGTCTCGGAAGAGACGCAGCATTACGGGCTATTCGTAGAAGTGGTATACTATTAAGTTTCGTACGTGATGTAACACCTATGCCGCATAATGGATGTAGACCTCCCAAAAAAAGACGTGTGTAAAAAAAAGAATGAAATGGATTTCAAGAGAAATAAACGATTCAATGATCTGATCAAATAATAATATTAGTATGGTTCGAGAGGAAATAGCAGGATCCACTCGAACACTACAGTGGAAATGTGTTGAATCAAGAGTAGACAGTATGCGTCTTTATTATGGTCGTTTCATTCTGTCCCCGCTCATGAAAGGGCAAGCCGATACCATAGGTATTGCCATGCGAAGGGCTTTACTTGGAGAAATAGAAGGAACATGTATCACACGTGCTAAATCTGAGAAGGTGCCACATGAATATTCTACGATAGTAGGTATTGAGGAATCGGTACATGAAATTTTAATAAATTTGAAAGAAATTGTATTGAGAAGTAATCTGTATGGAGTTAGAGACGCATCCATTTGCGTTAGGGGTCCTAGATACGTAACCGCTCAAGATATCATCTCACCGCCTTCCGTGGAAATAGTTGACGCAACACAGCATATAGCTAACCTGACAGAACCAATTGATTTGCGTATTGGATTACAAATCAATAGAGATCGCGGATACCGTATAAACCCCACAAATAACTCTCAAAACAGAAGTTATCCTATAGATGCTGTATCCATGCCTGTTCGAAATGCGAATCATAGTATTCATTCTTATGGAAATGGAACTGAAAAACAAGAAATACTTTTTCTAGAAATATGGACGAATGGAAGTTTAACTCCTAAGGAAGCACTTTATGAAGCTTCTCGTAATTTGATTAATTTCTTTATTCCTTTTCTGCATGCGGAGGAAAGGAGCATTCATTTCGAGGAAAATAAAAACAGGTTTACTCTACCTCCTTTTACCTTTCAAAATGGATTAACTAAGCTAAGGAAAAACAAAAAAGGAATTCCATTGAAATGTATTTTTATTGACCAATTAGAACTATCTCCTAGGACCTATAATTGTCTCAAAAAGTCCAATATACATACATTATTGGACCTTTTGAGTAACAGTCAGGAGGATCTTATGAGAATTGAATATTTTCGTACAGAAGATGTAAAACGGATATTGGACACTCTACAGAAACATTTCGCAATCAATTTACCTAAGAATAAGTTTTCATTTTAAAGAAATTATTTCATATTCTTTTTTTATTATAAAAAAAAAATTTGATCTTCGACACGCAATCCGTATTTTCGTGAAATAGATCATAATAAAATTCATGTATCTAGGGAAGATTCACTTTAGAAGCGACTATTCCCTAGATACCTACATCGTGGTATTTCACAGTTGAATCAATTTGAAAAAGACCTAAAGTTAGAGATTTATCAATAGGTAATGTTGCTCCAATACCTAACCAAAGAGCTACTGCGGTACCGATCAAAAAGACTGTTGTAGCTACTGGACGACGAAATGGATTTTGGAATTTATTAACATTCTCCAAAAAGGGTACTGTTAATAATCCTGTTGGTACTGAAACCATTAAAAGAACACCCAATAATTTATTGGGTACTGTGCGGAGTATTTGAAATACAGGAAAAAAGTACCATTCGGGCAATATTTCCAAAGGAGTTGCAAATGGATCTGCCGGTTCACCAATCATTGATGGTTCTAGGACTGCTAAGCCGACATTACATGCAATAGTACCTAGAATTACTACCGGAAAAATATATAAAAGATCATTGGGCCATGCGGGTTCTCCATAATAATTATGCCCCATCCCTTTGGCCAATTTAGCTCTTAATACAGGATCATTCAAGTCAGGTTTCTTTGTTATTGGGATAGGTGAATTCTTATGGATCCATCCCCCGAAAGAACCGGACATGATAATTTTTCATCATCCGGCTCGAGCAAGATTCAAAAGAATTACAGAAATAGATTGATAGAAAATCTATATTTAATACATATCCACACATATAAAATAGAATGACTTTATGTAAGTAAGAAAGGATTTACTAGATCCCATTTCCGAAGTTGCACCTATTCATATTCAGTGCAAATAATTTAGTTCTTACAGATAAATGCTCAATATCCAAGTAGGCTTAAAATTTGATCATAATCAAGGGCTTTTTGGACTGTCTCATGTCTTTTTGATTTGATTCGTTTTTTTCCCCACAACATCTCGATTTTCTTACATACAAAGTCTTTACTTGTTACTAATAAAGTCTAGCCTCTGTTCTTCCTTAGATCCCTTATTTCACTCCGATAGTATCATATTATAGATCGAGGTCGATGCAGAGGAAATGAATGCATTTCCATACTATAAATAAGTAAGTGGGATAGATAAAACATTGGATCGTGCCACATCACTTATTCTACAAGATCTTACGGAGCCTGTTCATGCATGACATAATTCGGGCATGATCATAGAAAAGATTCTCCTCAAGCGAACCGGCCTATCCTATGCTACATAGGGGGATTTACGTGGTGGTTGGATGCGGAGACACGTTTGGTTGTGAATTCCAACGTGGCGGATAAAATAATATATCGGCATGGCCCAATCAATAGTTCAAGTCACACACTCCCATAATCCATCCATCCTCTCTTCGGAGAATCCACTTCAACTATTCTTATCAAATAAGAACTAAAATACTTCGGAGTTGAAGAGAAGTATCAAAAAACATGTCTTATTTTTTCAATAATACATATTTGTAGCAATGAAATACTATTGTTCCTTCCCGATACGATATATCAGAAATTACAAATATCTATGATCTGTTTTCTCTATACTCTATAAAATAAAGCTATAAAGGACCCGAAATACCTTGCTTACGTATCATTAGGAAGTGCATTAACATAAATACGGCAGTAAGAAGAGGCAATACAAAAGTGTGTAAACTATAAAAACGAGTCAAGGTAGATTGACCCACACTAGCACTTCCGCGTAATAACTCTACCAAAGGAGATCCTATTATAGGAATAGCGTCAGGCACGCCTGTCACAATTTTTACTGCCCAATAACCAATTTGGTCCCGAGGTAAGGAATAACCAGTTACACCAAAAGATGCAGTCAATACAGCCAGAACCACACCTGTAACCCAAGTTAATTCACGAGGTTTTTTAAACCCACCTGTAAGATACACACGAAATACGTGCAGAATCATCATTAGAACCATCATACTTGCTGACCATCGATGAACTGATCGAATTAACCAACCAAAGTTGGCTTCAGTCATTATGTATTGAACAGAGGAAAAGGCCTCCGTAACAGTTGGACGATAGTAAAAAGTCATAGCAAAACCCGTAGCTACTTGTACTAAAAAACAAGTAAGCGTGATTCCTCCTAGACAATAAAATATGTTGACATGAGGAGGAACATATTTACTAGTTATATCATCTGCAATCGCTTGAATCTCGAGACGTTCCTCGAACCAATCATATACTTTATTGAGATAGGGAATCCGAGAGCACCCCCCCCCTGAGAACCGTATATGAGAATTTAATCTCGTACGGCTCAAACAGAAACACACAAATACCGATTTCGACAGATATGCAATAGAAAGTTAAAAACTTCTTAGCTGCTCGATTCAATTTGTCCCAAAGATAGGAAGTAAAAAAAATCCGAAATCTCTTCTTTGTGATGCTAATGCCAAAAATATCAAGTTAGCTCGTACACCTTTCTTTATATTAATCGTTCCAGGCCTCTTGAATCTTCTCTTTCCTATTTTTGTTTGTTTTTGTTATTTAATTTGTTGTTTTTTGTGCGTAATGCGGGTCGACTTTTGTTTTACTGTTGATAGGAATTCCCTTGTTAAGACCCTATAAATCAATTAAAACCTCAGATTCATACAAGAACCACGATGATTTAATCCCAAACTAAATAAAAGGGTTCTTTGAGTAAAAACCATTTGATCATCACTTATTCAATTTCAATGAGTGGATGTAATGACTCAACAAAATCTAGAGAAAGAAGTTGTTCTTCAGATAAAATTAATTTAATAAGTCTAAAGAAATCAAAATTATTTAATTTAGGAAATACCCATCTGAAATTTTTTTTTAGTCCGGTTGCGAGGTCTAAATAATAGGTATGAATCATAGTTAGAATATTTCTTTTCTTAATTTTTTCTATAATATTCCGTGTTCCAGATATTAGAATAAATATCCGACGGAGTAGAATCATCTTAATAGAGATGACAGGGTCGTTCTCTGTATTATCAATAGGATCAATTATAACAAGTCACACGCTCATATTCCGGAAATACCGAAAAAAGAAATACCACAGTCGAACTACCAAAAAGGTCTATAAATCCAAGTTTTAAATAAAAATTTTTTTGATTGAAAAACTAGAGCTTCATAGTTCTTATGAACCTAACTCATTGAAATTCCATCCAGTAAAACGGAAGAATTATAAATTTCCAAAATAATAGATAGGAATATTGCAAATAGAGCCATTGCAACTCCCATAAGTGGTGTAGTCCCCCAGCCCGGAGCTACTTTACCATATTCCGAATTCAATGGTTTCAATAAACTCCCTACAGTAGTTTGTCTTGGCCTAGATCTAGAACTACCCTCAACGGTTTGTGTAGCCATAAATCCTATTTAATCATTGGTTGAGATCGGTTGACTTTGTATACTATTCCGTTGTAATTGTAAATAAATAAACGATCTTATCGTAGATTCATTGTGATCTTGAAATTTTCTAAAAATGGAAACAGCAACCCTAGTCGCCATCTTCATATCAGGTTTACTTGTAAGCTTTACGGGGTACGCCTTATATACCGCTTTTGGGCAACCCTCTCAACAACTAAGAGATCCATTCGAGGAACACGGGGACTAGACTCGTTGAAGTAATGAGCCTCCTGATATGGGGGCCCATTACTTCAGTTGATATAATGAAAAATTATTTCATTATTTTTTAGTCGGAACCTTAGGTGGTTCTCGAAAAAAGATAGCGAAAAAAATTATCCCTAAAGTCGAGACTAAAAGGAATGTATAAACCAATGCTTCCATAGATTCGATCGTGGTTTACAATTATAGCTTTCACATCTATTCGTTTGAGTGGGATCATTTACCATACCATAAAAAAAGAGGGGAAAGAATCAACGAAAAGAAGTTGATTCAAGTCTCTATTTTTTTCTCGGGTACCCGAGAAAAAAATAGAGATAGAGGATAAAGATGCCAGAGCAGTCTTGTATCAAACTACTTGTCTCTTTGTAGTTGGATCTCCAAGTTTTTGGAATGCTCCAAATTCCACTTGAGCATCCAAATCCGGATCAATACCAGCAAAAACATCTCTAAACAAGGTTCGAGCGCCATGCCAAATATGTCCAAAAAAGAAAAGCAAAGCAAACGAAGCATGCCCAAAAGTGAACCAACCCCTTGGACTACTACGAAAAACACCATCAGATTTCAAAGTAGCCCGGTCTAATTCAAAAATTTCGCCTAATTGTGCGCGCCTAGCATATTTTTTCACAGTAGCAGGATCGCTATAATTGACTCCATTGAGTTCGCCACCATAGAACTCAACAGTTACACCTACTTGTTCAACACTATACTTCGATTCTGCCCTTCGAAAAGGAACATCTGCCCGAACAATTCCATCTCCATCTACTAAAACTACCGGGAATGTTTCAAAAAAAGTAGGCATACGACGTACAAAAAGCTCGCGCCCTTCTTTATCTCTAAAGACGGGATGTCCTAACCATCCAACAGCTATTCCATCCCCGCTATCCATTGAGCCCGCTCTGAATAATCCCCCTTTTGCCGGATTATTACCAATGTAATCATAAAAGGCTAATTTTTCAGGAATTTTAGACCAAGCTTCCGATAAACTTAGATTTTCAGCTAGTCCGGCACCAACTCTTCGATATATCTCTTGCTGGAAGTATCCCTGATCCCACTGATAACGAGTGGGACCAAATAACTCGATTGGGGTTGTTGCTGAACCATACCACATAGTTCCAGCAACAACAAAAGCTGCAAAAAAAACAGCAGCGATACTACTAGAAAGTACAGTTTCAATATTGCCCATACGTAATCCTTTGTAGAGACGTTGAGGCGGACGGACACTAAGATGGAATAGGCCTGCTAATATGCCCAGTGTACCTGCTGCAATATGATGAGAGGCGATTCCGCCGGGAACAAAAGGATCAAAACCTTCCGCGCCCCACGCTGGACTTACAGATTGTACTTTTCCAGTTAGTCCATAAGGATCAGACACCCATATTCCAGGACCATATAAGCCTGTTACATGAAATGCGCCAAAGCCAAAGCAAGCCACTCCTGAGAGAAATAAATGAATTCCAAAGATTTTGGGCAAATCCAAAGAAGGTTTTCCCGTACGTTCATCACAGAATATTTCTAAGTCCCAATACACCCAATGCCAGATGGCCGCCAAAAAACACAAGCCAGAAAACACAATATGTGCTCCTGCCACGCCTTCATAGCTCCAAATACCCGAATTCGTTACAGTTCCTCCTGAAATACTCCAACCACCCCATGAATTGGTTATTCCTAAACGAGTCATGAAGGGTATAACGAACATACCTTGTCTCCACATTGGATCAAGAACGGGGTCAGAGGGATCAAAAACCGCCAATTCGTATAGAGCCATCGAACCGGCCCAACCAGAAACTAGAGCCGTATGCATTATATGGACAGAAAGCAATCGGCCGGGATCATTCAATACGACAGTATGAACACGATACCAAGGCAAACCCATGGAAATACCCCTTTCTCAAAGAAAAATAGACACTATGTAATTTTATCGCATTGCAATAGACTTATACTATTTACCTAACCTTTTCAGCGAATTCTGTATGAGAAAAGGTTACTTTTTATTGTATTCCGTTGAAAATAACGGCTGAATTCTGTTCGTAAGAACAAAGAGAAGCAGATCTATTCTATACCCGATAAGTACCAATACGCAATGGGAGCATTAGTCCTGTTTTGGGGGAATGAATGTATGGATACTTTTTTATTATTCGAACGATCTATCTCTTCATTAAGATTTTTATTTATTAATTCTGTCTTTCTCTAAAAACCTTCGAATTTGTGTTCGAATTTGTGTATTGTATAAAGTAAAAGTAGAAAAAATAGAAAAAAAAATGATGAAGACAATAAACTCATTCTTACGTTTCCATATTAAAGTGAAGTATAGTACTTAAATTTTTTCTTTAATTTAATGCCCATTGGTGTTCCAAAAGTACCTTTTCGGAGTCCTGGAGAGGAAGATGCAGTTTGGGTTGACGTATAGTGCGACTTGTCAGACATATTGGGTCATATGGGATTTCCCCATTTTCTCCCCCGATCGAGATATCCTCTGTTTCGCCCAAGAAATATTGTATTGATTGAAGAATCAATCATGCGTAGCGTGAAGTTAAATTAGATTAATTTAGATTGAGGAGCAATATTCTTAATTAGAAGAATTTATGGTTAACTTGGACTCAAAAAATTGAGTATCCAGGCTCTGCTCATAAAATACCAAATGGGTAATAGTAATATATGTAGAATTACCGCTTGTAGCTATGCATAGAAGATTCTTATATTTTATTTATTTAATTAGAGAGGCACTCTTAAACTGCCATGTCAACCATTATAATAAATACATCGAATCGTTTTTGGGGGGCATGAAACGAATTGAAAAAAAGTCGTAGCAAAAAGAAGTGGTACTGAGATCATTTGTCCTATATGTACAACTAGAATTCGGATAGATCTTTCCCCGGAGTAGAACATGAACCTAAAAGAATTCAAAGGGCCCATTCAGGAACAAGAAAATGACATCGTGATTTAAATCTCGACGAAACAATACATCAATGAAAGGTTAATTAAATAAGTTCAGTAAATTCTTTTTTTTTAGGGAAGGGGTCAAAACTCTTTTTTTTTATGGAAGAAAAAACCCCTTCATTAGAAAAGAAGAAATCTCTTAAAAAAAAAAAGAGATAGGATTGGAATCGACACATTGATTCTTTATTTTCGCAATTTTTTTGAACCGTATGCATCCAAAGATGCACGTACGGTTCAAAAGGGATATAATTTTGTCCTAATCAACCGACTTTATCGAGAAAGATTACTTTTTTTAGGCCAAGAAGTTGATAGCGAGATCTCAAATCAACTTGTTGGTCTCATGGTATATCTCAGTATAGAAGATGATACTAAGGATCTTTATTTGTTTATAAACTCCCCTGGCGGATGGGTAATACCAGGAATCGCTATTTATGATACTATGCAATTTGTTTCGCCCGATGTACATACAATATGCATGGGATTAGCCGCTTCAATGGGATCCTTCATTCTGGTCGGAGGAGAAATTACCAAACGTCTAGCATTCCCCCATGCTTGGCGCCAATGAGTTTTTATTTGAAAAAAAAAAAGAAGAAGAAGACTATGCCTTCGCCATATTGAATATGAATAATAGGTAATAATAGCATGGCACTTCGAGTTCGATATGAACAAACTATTATTGTTTTTCCTAACACGATATTTTTTATCGAGATAGTAGTATGAAAAAAGATTATTTCCGACTTGATCTTCTATGTCGGGAGTACATTTCAGCGTCACAAACCATTTTCTTCCACACCAGAAGCCTTTTTCTGATATTTCTCTTACGAAGAAAAGAGTACGAAAAAAAAAAAGATAATTTTTTCTTATTTGATCGTATCAAAAAGAAACTTTGGGATTGCTAAATCACAGACGAGATAAATATAGAAAGCAACAGAACCATCATAGTATTTTTTTTTACATTACAATATGAATGAAAGGAAGGGTGGTAAATGGATCATTCAACAATCTAGGTCGGATGGATTCTTTTTTTTTTTCTTCGATAGAATAGAAGGGGGAAAGGGGAAATTCCATTGCAGAGCCGTATGCAATGCGCAAAAGGTGCCTGTACGGTCCGTCGTTCAATTCTATTTTTTTTTTTTTAGTCCTTACTTTAATCCAATTCTTCAAGATAGAAGAACCGTTCATGCATGATGTTAGATCAATATTATATTATCAGGGTTATGATTCACCAACCTGCGAGTTCTTTTTATGAGGCACAAGCAGGGGAATTTATCTTGGAAGCGGAAGAACTACTCAGACTTCGCGAAACCCTCACAAAGGTTTATGTACAAAGAACAGGTAACCCTTTATGGGTTATATCCGAAGACATGGAGAGAGATGTTTTTATGTCAGCAACAGAAGCCCAAGCTCATGGCATTGTTGATCTTGTAGCGGTCGAAAATGAAACCACTGGGGATTTCGCCTAAATCTACGATTCCCTCCATAATTCTATTTTTCCGTGATTTGATATTGAATGTAAATAATTCATAATCATCAATAAATCAGGTTAAGATCGATCTAAACCAACCTATTTTATTATATATATGTATGATATGCCGACAATTAAACAACTTATTAGAAACACAAGACAGCCAATACGAAATATCACGAAATCTCCCGCACTTAGGGGGTGCCCTCAACGACGGGGAACATGTACTCGGGTGTATGTGCGACTCGTTTAGATCATGAGTTCAAACAAAATAAAATAAATGCAGCAATTTTTCAAGTACCAATCACCAGTACCAAGGAATAAAGATAGATAGGATGGAAAAACGTTATTTACTATCTATAAAGGATCCATCATCTACCTATATTTTTGTGTATGAAATTTATGGTTTCCATTGGTGCAAATCCAATCACCTCAGTTTGAGATGAGAAGTAATTCCCCATTGGTAGCAAATAGTTATCTATTAAGCGGAGGAAATAGTACTATAAGAAGCAAAAAGGTTATGTTCCTATTCTTGAAAGAACGGACTAACAAGGTCAGCTACCTAGCCAACTTTCATAATTAAATGCCGTCACTGTATGGATAACCCTTTTGTGAAAAGAACTATTACTGATTGGTAGAGCTAAACTAAGGAGTGTGAACTATACAAGTTCACAATAACATTTGGTTAAATGAAAGAAAAGGCTCCGGTGTATAGAGAGGACCTCACCGTTTACGAAGTAACCATAGAAACGATGGAACCCACTATTTTTTTTTTTTTATCGCTAGAATTTATTCTTTCTGGGTAAAATAAAATACCCGGAAAGAATAAAAAATCGTGGTTGGGAAGGTCATAGTAGCAAAAGCCATTGGAATTTATATTTTATATATCGGAATAATCCGTTTTGGTATTAATTAACTAGAGGGGGATAAGAGGATGACTGAAAGAAAAGAAATCAATTAGTTATTCATTAAAGTTTAATTTGATTCAATGACCAGAGTTAGACGAGGATATATAGCTCGGAGACGTCGAACAAAAATTCGTTTATTTGCATCAACCAGGGGCCCATTCAAGACTTACCCGAACTGCTACTCAACAGAAAATGAGAGCTTTGGTTTCCTCTCATCGGGATAGGGGCAGACAAAAGAGGGACTTTCGTCGTTTGTGGATCACTCGAATAAATGCAGCAGCTCGTGAGAATATGGTATTCTATAGTTATAGTAAATTCATACACAATCTGTACAAGAAGCAATTGCTTCTTAATCGTAAAATACTTGCACAAATAGCTATATAAAATAAGAATTGTCTTTACACAATAAGATTTTCAAATAAAAGAGATTAAAAAGTAATATATATGATATATGAATAGCGAAAACAGAATCGAATTCCCCGGAGACGGGAAGATATAATCAAAATGCATTTTTTCAATTCAAAAGAAATTAAGATAAGTAGTGGGAATGAACGAACATCTTTCAAAAAAAAGATTTCGCTACGCACCTCTTTGTTGTTTCTTATAACACAACAATCAAATCTGGATTCGATATTTTTCGAGCAAAACATCAATCCTGAGTTCCGCTTGGAGTTTTGAATCAATAGGAAGAGTATATCTATTTATTTCGGGTTCTAGGACCAGCAGTTCTAGGGATCGACTCAGCTCTCTCAAACGGTTTTTCATTATGTTGAAAAGGTAACAAAGATAAAATACGAGCTTGTTTTATAGCAATAGTAATTAATCGTTGTTGTTTCAAGGTCAATCTATTCACCCGTCTAGATAATCTTTTTCCTTGTTCACTAATAAATCGACTAATGAAACTCATGTTTCTATAATCAATTTGATCCCCCGATTCAATTGGGGGAAAACGCCTACGAAAAGATCGCTTGGATTTGCGAAAAGGTTGCTTGGATTTATCCATGGTTTATTCCTTATCTCTAAAATTAGATTTCTTTATTCATTTCGGTTTTCTTTTTTTATTTTATTATTATATATACATATATATGTTACGTTTTTCTTTTTCCTGCTCCTTTGAAAAATAATACAATACATATATTCCATTCGATCTATTTCTTTATTTCCCCATGAATCGTATGCTTGCGACAATAACGACAAAACTTTCTCAAGTCTAATCGACTGGGTGTATTGTGTCGATTCTTTTGAGTAATATATCTAGAAATGCCCGGCAATTTCTTATTGACACCATTTTGGGCACAACTGGTACACTCCAAAATAACTCTAACTCGGACATCTTTACCCTTAGCCATGAACCTCCTTTAAATTTTTGATCGACTTAATTCTTCTATTTTCGACCCGAATCGAAATCTAAGAAGACGAAAAGAACAAAAAAGAAAAAAAAAAATATATAAATAGAAATAGAAGTTACTAACTAGGTAATTCCAATTAATACTAATAGAAATTAATAGAATATAATAATATTCTGTAAGTAATACAATTTTTTCTAATTATCAATTATTCTTTCCAGTATTTTATTTAAGTATCCTTTTTTCTATGCTACGATTTCGTGGAATTTTTTACCCTATACGGAAACCTCTTTTCCATTTCTGTTCTCCAAAATAAAATAGGATCTTAAACTAGAATTAAAAAAAAGGGAATGACAAAGCATCGGGGAATAAACGATTAATTTCTATCAATAGACCTGCTAAAGACCCAAACCATAGAGTAGTTAGCACGGGTGCTGTGGAGAGATATGTTTTTATATCCCGCATTGAAAATCCTCCTTCTTTATTGTAATACATATATGGTCAGATGCTGTAGTTCAAGATCATTTGTCTTTTTTGTACGGAATTCCTAACAAAAATAAATATCTACAATGAGCAGTAGATGAGGTTTTCCTATCCCTGTCCCTAAAAAAGAAAGGGGGTGCCCCTTTCTTTTTTCTTAAGCATTATAATAAATATTCATTCTTTTTTTATATGTTAGGTTTCAGATGTATATAATTTTTTGATTATTTATTATATGAAACCAAAAAGAAGAAATGACAAGAAAATTATATATGGATACAGAAAAAAATAACGATGTGGAAAACAAGACATGGATTTTGTACAATGACATTGTACAACAATTTTAAAAGGGATGTAGCGCAGCTTGGTAGCGCGTTTGTTTTGGGTACAAAATGTCACGGGTTCAAATCCTGTCATCCCTACCTATTACTTCTCCTAGGGGTCAGTAACGAAGGATTAATTGAGTGAGATCAATTAAATAAAAATGAAATCAAATAAGGCATTCATTATCTTTCATTTTTTACATGCATTGGTATGCAAGACTGGGGTACAAAAAAAAAAATACTTTTCTTTACAATCGCAGTTCTTGTCATAAGAAAGCGCTCTTAGTTCAGTTCGGTAGAACGCGGGTCTCCAAAACCCGATGTCGTAGGTTCAAATCCTACAGAGCGTGATTCCATTTATTTTATTTCGAATCATAATAAAAAAAAACTAAACAAAACACGGTTGAATTGCAACTTGAATTTGACCTCCTCTTTGCAGGAGGTCAATCGAGAAAAAATGCTATTCAATCAAAGGTCCAACTGATCACCGCGTCTGTATTGTAAATACGCAGTTACAAATAATCCCGCTAAAGTAATAGGAATTAGACCTAAGACGATTCCAAATAGAGAAACTTCAATCATTTCAATTTGTTTGAGGAGATAAAAAGAAAGGTATGATCTATCCCTAAATATTAATCTGAAAAATCCGCGAATCTCAATGACCAAGAGTTACCAATATAGACCAAGAATTAACAATTGACATGGGAAGTTACCGTAGAATACCTGAAGGAAAAATCTTTATTTTTATTAATTTGTTCATTCAATTCATTTCAAATAAGTCGTATCTTGTTCAATCCAATCAATAGAGCTGGAGTTATAGTTGAAGCAGCCAATAAAAAACCGAAATAACTAGTTATAGTAGGCATGAAAGAGCTAAATTAGATATCTTCTTTTGCTACATATGTTGATAAAACACTTACCTAAGTTTCTATTTTTTCAGATATGACGGTAAGAAAAAATCAATTGACAAGAATAGTTCTAATTGAAAGTTCTTAATTCATTAGTCATTATAGATAGCAAAAAAA